ATCTTCTCCATACTCAATCCGCATCATAGTACTTGCACGAAAACTAGGAATTCGTTAACAAATATACCTATCAATTTGATAGATTTCTCATCTTTCTACCTGGGTTGAGGGATCTGGGGAATGAGTAGGGCGCAAAGCCGAAGTCTTATAAATGGATTGAAGAGGATTTCTTTCTTTCTTTTTTCTTTTGTAAACTCTTTTGCGTTTTTAGTTGAAAACAATTGGGAGAATTTTTGGGCTTCTTTTCTTCCCACCAGGAGTAATTGAATGACGAGGAGCCGTATGAGGTGAGAATCTCACGTACGGTTCTGTATAGTGACATTAGAGCTGTCGACTATTCCACGACTACACCAAAAAAACCCAACTCTGCCCTACGTAAAGTCGCGAGAGTTCGACTAACCTCCAAGTTTGAGGTAACGGCTTACATACCAGGTATTGGCCATAATTTGCAGGAACATTCGGTGGTCCTCGTAAGAGGCGGGAGGGTCAAAGACCTACCCGGCGTTAGGTATCACATTGTTAGAGGAACTTTAGATGCTGTAGGGGTGAAGGATCGTAAAAAAGGGCGTTCTAGTGCGTTGCAGAACATTGTCATAACTTGTATCATTGCAATGATTCCGTATCAGTTGTTCTGATATGTTAAATGTGTAGCCGACCCAGCATTGCCAGGGGACTGAAGCCTGCTACTACAGAGATTGATAGAAATCTCTTATTATCTATCTATTTCTATGAAACAACTTGGTGTCTAAGGTGTTCTATTCCAGCAAATTGAGTTTGACCTGAACTCTCACTTGGAAAATGTTAGGACGTCTCTCCCTCTTGGAACAGGTTTAGATTACGACTACGTAGATTCGGTGAAAGCTTTATGCACATCCACTGATTGGATTGAGAAACCTACGGACATTACTAGTAAGACAACTGAATTGCAAGATTTTTTTTCCTTGTATGTCTAGAAGACTTTGACTTATCCTATCCGTGGAATAGGAAAAAACGGATACCCAATGTGCCATGGGTAAATATGATTTGCACCTTAGATAAAGAAATGGTTCAAAATCTTTTGAATAGTTTCTATTCAATCATGTGGAAAGCTGTATTCGATGAAAGTCGCACGTGCAGTTTGGAGGGAGATCCCCGACTAATCGGTGGATCCACCCTACAATATGGGGTGAAAAAGCCAAAATAGTAGCTTAAGATACAATTGAAATAAAAGAATTGATTCAAATCTGACAGATTTATATTTGTAAACTCGCGTTACATCGGAGCAGTGTAGTGAACAGAAAGAGAAATATCGAATCAGATCCAATTTATCGTAATCGATTAGTAAATATGCTAGTTGATCATATTCTGAAAAATGGCAAAAAATCACTGGCTTATCAGATTTTCCACCAGGCTATGAAGCGGATTAGGTAAAGGACAAATAAGAACCCACTGTCTATTCTGCGACAAGCAGTGCGCAAGGTAACTCCCGATGTAGTAACAGAAACCAAACGTGTAGGTGGATCAACTTATCGAGTCCCCGTTGAAGTAGTACCGGCAGAGGGAAAAGCTTCGGCTATCCGATGGTCATTAATCGCGTGTCGAAAACGCTCAGGTCGAAGTATGGCTTTAAGATTGAGCGATGAATCAATGGATGCCGCAAGGAATTCCGGTAGTGCCATACGAAAGAAAGAGGAGACTCATAAAGTTGCGGAAGCGAACAAAGCTTTCGCTCATTTTCGTTAGTTTCAAATTCGTTCCAATCCACAACGGGAAATTTGTGGATTGGAACCGGGGCACAACCTCTCTTTCGGGGAATCAAAGAATACTACGACTAAACGGTTGGGTGGTTCGTGAATGAATGACGAATACCGGGTGTCTAAGCTACAAGTGGGGATTGACAACTCCTCCTTTTCTAGCTCGTTAATTATTATATTCTAGCTCGTTAATTATTACACTCCTATTAAATCAAGCGTTTTTCGGGGGGTAATCCAGAGTTGTGAAGTGTCTCGCAAAAAGGCTTGACGCATTATCAGTTTTTCAGAGACTGAATTTGATTTCTGCGCGCACCGGATACCGCATAGAGCAAAAATATAGAGCGAAAATCTAATTTTCCTTTTTCAAAAGGAAAGCCTTGCTGTAAAGTGATGAATAAAGATTGTTTTAGATATCGAGAAGAATCCCCGATATCCAATAGATTTGGGAACTCATTGGATTTTGGTTGACACAGATAGGTTTCTGTGATATATTACAGATTAACAGGCTTACTAGCCTGGGGAATCACTAATTATTTCTTGGAAACCAAAAATTATCATGACCGCAACTTTAGAACGACGCGAAAGCGCAAGCTTATGGGGTCGCTTCTGCGACTGGATCACCAGCACCGAAAACCGTCTTTACATCGGATGGTTCGGTGTCTTGATGATTCCTACCTTGCTAACCGCAACCTCTGTATTCATCATTGCTTTTGTCGCAGCTCCTCCTGTAGATATTGATGGTATTCGCGAACCCGTTTCTGGTTCTTTGTTATACGGTAACAACATTATCTCTGGTGCTATCATCCCTACTTCTGCAGCTATTGGATTACATTTCTACCCAATCTGGGAAGCAGCTTCTGTCGATGAATGGCTTTACAATGGTGGCCCTTACGAACTTATCGTTCTTCACTTCCTACTTGGTGTAGCTTGCTACATGGGTCGCGAATGGGAACTAAGCTTCCGTTTAGGTATGCGTCCTTGGATTGCTGTTGCATACTCAGCTCCTGTCGCAGCTGCTGCCGCCGTTTTCTTGATCTACCCAATTGGTCAAGGAAGTTTCTCTGACGGTATGCCTCTAGGCATTTCTGGTACTTTCAACTTCATGATCGTCTTCCAGGCTGAGCACAATATCCTTATGCATCCCTTCCACATGTTGGGTGTAGCTGGCGTATTCGGCGGCTCTCTATTCAGTGCTATGCATGGTTCTTTGGTAACTTCTAGTTTGATCAGAGAAACAACTGAGAATGAGTCTGCTAATGCAGGTTATAAGTTCGGTCAAGAAGAAGAGACCTACAATATCGTAGCTGCTCATGGCTACTTTGGTCGTCTGATCTTCCAATATGCTAGCTTCAACAATTCTCGTTCTCTACACTTCTTTTTAGCTGCTTGGCCTGTAGTAGGTATCTGGTTCACCGCTTTAGGAATTAGCACCATGGCTTTCAACCTGAATGGTTTCAATTTCAACCAATCCGTGGTTGACAGCCAAGGTCGCGTTATAAACACCTGGGCTGATATCATAAACCGTGCTAACCTAGGTATGGAAGTCATGCATGAACGTAATGCTCATAACTTCCCTCTAGACTTGGCTTCCGTTGAAGCTCCTTCTATAAACGGTTAATATCCGTCTGGTTATGCAGCACAAGTGGATACCAGATCTCTCACCTTCAGAGGGGGAGATTTGGTGTCCAATGAAGTAAAGGTTTGTGCGATAGAACGTATGGAAAAGAGGATAACAGCTTGTCACAATTTTATGACTCTAAGTATCTAACCTTGAATTTTGAAAAGCATTTGGAATATCCCTCTGGGATTTACTAAATTACTTCGTAATCTACTCCGATTTGCGGAATGATCGCAATCCATCACCCCATTTGTATAAAAGGATTGAGAGTGTATTCCTCATTTCAAATATTCCCTATTGTCTTGTTATATACATACAGTTAATATGTATGTCTATCAATCGAAGAACCTATCTAGCTTTCTTAACAGATAGATTTCGTTCCCGTCCGGCAGGGGGGGGGGCCAGCTAAATCAACAGAGGGGGCGGACGTAGCCAAGTGGATCAAGGCAATGGATTGTGGATCCATCACGCGCGGGTTCAATCCCCGTCGTTCGCCCATCCAATTGGGTAATTCAATCCTATCGCTCTGCTATGGGACAAAGAAGAATGATTACGGCCGCTGGTTAAAATATGTGTAAGTCTCTTCGACAATAACAGTTGAGAATTCCCGATCTAATTACAGTTTTGGATACGACTCTTCACAGAAATCACTATTTCGTTTGAAATCTCTCTCTCATCCCATCTTGAATTTACCAAAATTATTGGTATAATAAATGTGGGAAATAGAAAGTGTCTATCGCGTAGAATTAATGTGAAAAGAGAAAGAAAGGTAAAAAAGATGGCAAAACAAAGAGCGGGAAGTCCATATTTTTCATCTGAAATCTCAGAGTTATTAGGAGTCAGTCTGTTAGACCACTTCTTCAAATCATTGAAAAATCAACATCTCAAAGGATTTTTCATTAGTCCATCTTCCAACTATGAACCCTTTATCAGATTCTCTGACTTGTGATTTCTGAGTTCACTATTTTTACGCAATCTGCGTAATTCACTAAAAGGAGATAGCGGCATCAACTTGGAGATGCTGATGTTGTTAACAATACCAATATCTATGCATTGTCTGAGTGACAAAAGGTCGATCGGAAGAAGTTTTATAGTAGCGGAAATCATTAATGGGGGTGACGGAGTGATCAAGGAGCAGGCAGAAAATTCTGGTAACTTTTCCTGCAACTGCTTTCCCCGATTCGAAAGATCTTTATCTGTTGAAAAGAATGGAAAGAGGGAAGTACTTTTTTCCCACTACTTAAGTTTGAACGAAGATATTTCTGCAGGTTCAGCGAAAAAAGAGAAGCAAGTTTGTTATGATGCGATGACTCATCTGATTTGCGGTAGATGGAAGGCATGCATAGTGAGGGATTCACTCCTTGATATATCCAACAAGGATGAGACCGAGGGGATTCAAGTTTTCTTTAGGTTTTGTGGGGATAAGTGTTTACAAAATTCAAGTGGGTTTTTCAAATTCTATAAATATTTATTAGTTTTTAAAAACAACCAAAGTAATTTTGATTCGTTATTCTTTTGGGAAAATCGCAACAAGCGAGATCTGAATCGATTACAAGCGACACAATTGGGAAACGACTCATTGGGTCCCGCAGTATTAAACTCCCATGACAGGGCGTCACTTGAATCCGGGTATTCAGCAGATCACCGGGGGGATACATCGGGGTTTCATTTTGAGCAAGAAGCTTTTTCCAACTTGTCTTCATTCACGTTTTGTGAAAAGATGATGCCGTTTCGTGACTGCATATCCGGATTAGATTGTGACAGAAATGGAGAAGGATTTCCCATCCTACACACTTATTCACAAAGAAAAAATGAAGTAATAAATCGACTCACCAAATTTCTATCGATAATTGAGAGATCAAATCTGATTTTTAATGGAGCAATAGCTATTGACGTCAGTAATAGCGTTAAATCTGGGAAAGGGTTTCCGTTGAAAACGAGGGGTGACATATCGCTTACTGGAATATATGGCAAAAGACTTGGGCTAGCGGGTGGCAGACGCCTCAACCTCGATGAGATTATCCCAAACTATTTTCAAATACCTTTAGGTATACCTAGAAAAAGAAAGATAAGTAATCGAAGTGAAAATACTACTTTTTTAAACTAATTGAAAGAAAAAGGTCACATACATTCAATATATTCTTTAGTTAGATTGTATGGAAGAAATAGAATCATATCTCTCTACTCAACATACATGTTTCTTTTCTATGACTATTTCTGCGCATTATCTACTCAATATCTCTTCCAAATCAAATATAGATTAGCTGTCTGGACGAGGAGCGGGGAGTACGCCGATGTAACAAGAATTGCAACTGAATAAATGATGTTAAAATGGAAAGATAACGTAGAGCGCCTATTGAACGAATATAGTACCAATCAGATTGATAAGTGTAAAAATGTTCAGTCAAACGCGCATAGCTGGCTCAATACGATCGGGGATTCGTCTCTTTCCCCTGTCGGGAAAGTATTAAAATATGATTTGGATAAATCAATTTGCCGTGTATCAATAATAAGAAACAAATTCCTAAGTAATAGTAGTGTCAGTCTCGGTAATAAGAATCAACAGAACGGAAAAGATTTTCATCGATTTCTCACTGTTTTTTTTCTTTATAAAGTGATTGTTGCTAAGCCTACTTGCCAGAAAGCTTTGATATATACCATTGATTATTGCATTGAAAGATTGAATAAGTTCACTGATCTAACTGTCGGTCTCGAGGAATTCAACAAGATAGATCTCATGATCTATAATTCTTTATTATATTACTTGCAGTATTCAAGTAACGAAAAGATGCTTTTGCTCAAAACAATTCTTGAAAGAGAGAAGAGTTTATTTATTGAATCCAAGCTGTTAGTGAGTGAGAAATCGGTAGGCTCTTCGACCGAGCTGGAACCTGCAGTGAATCCTACTTCTATCGGGTTGCCCCGCATCGAACCCATCCGAGCAGGATTTTCAAGCAATGCTCTTTCCATTACAGGGAAGCAATTCTGGAATCTGTTTCTGCATGATTTAAACCGGGGGGGAGGTTCAGCTAGAGATATTGGTGGAAATACTTCGAGATACATTTATGATCAGGTTAATAAACTAAACTTTCTAGACGATTCACCTATACGGAACTGTGCCGGAAGCAACTTTATCCCGAAAATGAGAAGAAATCCTTTTTTTATTGGGAGATGCAACAGTAGTTATCTCGACGTCTTAGAAAACTTCTATGCGGGCTCCGAAGATGAAGCTATCTCATCCAAAATCATATCATTTATTCATCCCCAACTGTCGGATTCGTTGTCATCCAATTTCTCGAAACAAGCAGCAGGGGAACCAATTCAACTTCTTTTGTTTAATCTGCATAAATCGACAGCATTGGTAACTCATTCAGATGGACTTTCCTATTCTATTTCGGATCTGAAGAGGTTACTGGCGAGTTTGAACTCATCTCCTCGTGAAACGATAGAGTCATTTTTCTATTTGTGCAGTAGCGATAGAGTGTCTTTGGAGGAGATGTCAAAAAACTCCGGTTCATGGTCAGATCGACGACCCCGATATCGCTCAAAGAATCTGCTATTGGATCGGGTCTATCAAAAGAATTTGTCTATTAGGTATTTTTGGGAACCGGAGGAAATGAAAACATCTTATTGGTCGCTAAGACTCCCATTATGCGACGATGTAACACCGAGATCTCTAGCAGAATCGATTGTAAAGGAGGTTGCGCACGAAGATACGGACTTCGCGGATCAATTTATACGGAAAGAGGCTACTCGCTCATCCCATTTTATTAATTTCAATGAATTATTCAAAGATTTGACTAGATATAAGATCTCTTGGATCTTTTGGAAAAACAATATCGGTGAAAAATGGAGCTTATTCCTAGATTATATACCTTGGTTTTTTACCCCCACCTGGTGGAGATACTTCTACGATCTGATTAGAGAAACATATCCAGAAATAGTACTTAAAATAAGTTATGACTTAACTCATGATTTTAGTAGGATTTCTAAAGTAATTGCTGAGGATGTAGTAGATGGCGCGAAAGCCTATTTACTCCAAAGAATGCAAAGCCTAGGATTGAGATTCGACAACGATTCTATCAATACTATAGTATCCGAGACAAGTCTTCTTATTCTCGAAGAAATTCCTGATAAAGCCGAGCTTTTACATTCGGGAGGATGGCCAATATCTCAATTTCCCAATAGGTCTATCTTCTATTACTTTATTCTTTCAGTATTCACCGTTCTTGCATTATTCAAACACCCTTTGTCTGCTGTTTCGGGTTTCAATTCCTTTCATTTATGGAAACGTTTCAATACTATTGAATTTTTGACAGATCCAACGTGTCGATCCTATTTAAAAGAGGTAATGTATTCCCCTTCGACAAGCTACATGTCAACGAGAGATCTATTAATCTATTCTTTGAATAGATTGTTGAATTATATAAATAATATATTCTTTTTCGTATTTGTTAAAAATGAACTTGATTCATGGATATTTCATAGAGATAGTTCCGATATCCTAGATGATAAGAAAGAACCACTGACTGAACATTTAGTGACGAAGAATAATCTTTATAGGTATGTGTTGAAATTGAATTCCAATTATGATCTATTGGGCAACAATATTTCTCACGAACCTTATATCCAAGAAAGATCTAATGTTTTAGCAAACTTACTTCAAGTATGGCAAAATGATCTATCGAGTCATAAGATCCGTAAGTTGGATCCTGCGGAGAAGTGGGCTTTTTTCGCACCCGAGAGAAATATTTTACTTTCAGCAACAACGAGACGAGTAGGCAGTCTACTAAATATGCCATGTCATGACATGCCTATCTCATATCAATCGGGATTATTCCCATCTAAAGGGATTTTACTAGTAGGACCCATAGAAACTGGCCGATCTTCCATTATTAGAGATTTAGCATTCGATTCCTACTCTCCAGTGGTGAAACTACCAATGAAAAAGATGATATACAACGAAGCCTTTTATAATAATCCACGTGGAACTTTCATTTCGAAAGAAAGCGTACATCGAATAATTCTCGTTTTTAAAATGGCAAAAGAGATGTCTCCTTGTACACTATGGATTCAAGATATTCATGAATTGAATATTATTCGTTCGTATCATAAGCTAGAAGCTGAGCCCAAATTCTTACTTTGCGAAATATTGAAAAGTATTGGTGACAGGCGCGGTAATTCCAACAGTGTTGTTATCGCTACGACTCACGTACCTGCGAGGATAGATCCAGCTCCAATAGCTTCGAACCGGTTAAACTAATTAATAAATTTTCGAAAATCCAACGGGTATCAACGTCATAAAGAATTATCAATCCTATTACGTATCAAAGGTTGCAAAATGGAGGCTAATCCGCCCCTTACTATTATTGAAGGTATTGGGTCTGGAACTACGGGTTATAGTAGACGAGATTTATTCTTTCTCGCTAACGAGGCATTATTGATAGGTACTTCCAAAAGAAGTAAGATTATATGTAGCAACGCAATTGAATTAGCTTTGCATAGACAACATTCGACTGCTAGTGATATGAGCAATGGGATAGAATCCGGTCCCGGATGGGATATTTTTTCCTACGAGATAGCGGAAGCTACTTCGAAGAAGAGTTTGACAAATACTTATCTCACAGATCTTGGTCGTAACGAGTTAAAGGTGCGATTTTATTATTTGTCTAACTGGTATGTGGAACCTTCAATAACTAAGTCAACATTTAATGAATTAACTCTATTTTCGCATACCCTAGGGATACTAGCTGGATTAGTAGCTCGCGATTCGCTCCAAATGGATATGAGAGAGAAAGAGAATTTCATTGTTATCGACAAACTCGTAGAGAATGACTTGAACCTAGCTTGCGGTGTACTAGAAAACCTATCGACTAATTTCCCATGTTCGGGGATTTGTAAAGACGAAGGTCAACACAGCAACAGTTTTTCCTTTTCCGTTCCTATTGATAAACCCAAGTCTTGTTTAGATGTAACCTCTACAAGCCGTTCTTCTCGATTTGTGAGAAGGGTGGGATTTAGCAGTCGAACCGACTTCGAACTGCAACAATCACCCAAACTAATAAACTCAGGTCTGATGGGATTGTCGCGTGAGATCACTTGGTCCCATAAGGCTTGGCGTCTCCGTTTCCTGCGAGGCGGGGCTTTTGAGTTGGCGAGGGTATTATCTGAACCCAATCATTTGTATAATTTAATTCTCCTCTACCAAAATTATAATTATATACCCCAAAAAGATTTTGAATTCAATAGGATTAAGGGTGACAAAAGTAAATCGTGTGAGAAAAGCGGATATCTATTTAGTTTTGAAAAATATCCGATTCATTTGAGAGAACAATTTATTGAAAGAATGGAAAACCAGTTGGATAATATGTTGTTACGCGAGCAATTTCTAGAATTGGGAATATCCGGCGACTCATCTAATGAATATGAAACACACTTTAATCGATTCCATGAGACGACTCGACCCTTCGGGTTGCGCTTCATCTGGGACCCCGTGCTTCTGTTCCAGCCAGATCCTAACACCCCTTCCTCACGTAGCAGCTTGTTGCCGACAAAAGAACCGGCGCGGAGGCTTTACACCATTTACGGTATAATAAAGGAGCCCAATAAATTGTCAAATAATCAAATTAAAGATTTTTTTCTCTACCGTGAAGATAATCCGAACCGTGAAGATAATCCGAACCGTGAAGATAATCCGAACCGTGAAGATAATCCGAACCGTGAAGATAATCCAAAATTGGGACCTGACTCATCTATTCAATCTATTAAGCGGTCGAATAATCTCCCTTTGAATGAAGAGGAGCAAAATCCCGAATACGTCAAAGAAATTTCCTTTATGGATATACATCTCCAGTATCCGAATATATATTGGTTCAATTGCTTTGATTCCTACATGGTAGTAGAAGAGTTCCCAGAGCGATTTCTTCGATTTAGGGTTCTGGTTCATAGAAACAAATGGATGAAGCGAAAACGTTGCCTATTTCAAAATTTTCTTATCTATAATATGTTGCTTGAAACTTATTAATATCTATTTAACCCGTTCTGGTTTGGCGGGGTGTCACTGGATCGAATGACGAAACAATTTTATCATGAGAGTTCATAGAACAAATCGGAGCCTCATTCTGTCTAGATCTCTGGCAATAGAATTAGAAGCTAAATCAGTAAAAGCAAAATCTATTTTTACTTTTACTGATACAAATAACTATCTCTTTGTAGCACCTGAAAAAAAAGAGATTAAGGGACTGAATACTATTGTCTATATGAGTATATTATGAGCCTTGTTGCTTAGAAAGAATATGAAAAAGCATCAATAGTTTATTCCGTAGGGATTTTGCAAAACAACTCTTTAACCTCACGCTTGGAACAGATCCTTTCTCTTACAAAATCGTGGATTTACCCCCCCAGATGACTGATTGACTCGCCCATTCCAATCGCTCAATACACCGGAATCTGTTGAAGTGGGGGTCCCCAGAAACGATCTCTGAATAGGCAGGGTACTTGCCTTGGGTGGGGGTATTCGGGGGGGGGGGGGCGATGAAAACGCGCAAATTCTTTTCTCTTCACTTTTTAGAGCTGGAAAAAAGGACGATACTTACCACTGGTTTGTGGGTCGTGAATCAACGCAATATTATTTTGCATATGTGGGAAACAAAGCTATCCAATTAGTAGGAATTATCGACGTAGATTAGAGCGGATCTCCCCGGATAGGATTCGAACCTACGACCAATCGGTTAACAGCCGACCGCTCTACCGCTGAGCTACCGAGGAAAGTGGTAGGGGATTCAGTGTCATACACACTCGGAAATCTTTGTCCTTTGAACCACTTCTGAATCTGCAAGACGTTAAGCTTTCCTCAACATTTCGTGTCACGTACAACCTAACTCCTATTATAGGAGGAGGTGGCGGCGATAGCAATCCCATTTGAATAGAATGGGGTCCCAAAAATCGGGATAGGGGGGCTTGTGGGGTCGATCGAGGTCTAGATCAACCCCACAAGCCCCCCCGATGATCTTTATCGATCAATCACCAATTAGTACTTTCTATTCCCCCCCCCTCCAGGAGGCGTAGTAGAATAGCCGCAGGATTCTACCGCCTCGTAGAACGAAGTGATATCTTTGTCTTTGAGGAAGAAAAACAGCAAAAAGGAGATAGATTGAGATGGGGAAGATGAAGAATAGTCGGGAGAAATGAACACGAATTGGAGCTTCGTGAAACGAAAGTAGCAGTTTACGGCAAGGGCGGGATTGGGAAATCAACAACTAGTTGTAACATATCGATAGCTTTAGCTAGACGAGGAAAACGTATACTACAGATTGGGTGCGATCCAAAACACGATAGTACTTTTACGCTTACAGGATTTTTAATACCTACAATTATAGATACTTCACAATCAAAAGATTATCATTACGAAGACGTATGGCCCGAAGATGTCATTTATAAAGGCTATGGTGGAGTAGATTGTGTTGAAGCTGGTGGTCCCCCTGCAGGGGCAGGCTGTGGGGGATATGTCGTGGGAGAAACGGTAAAGCTATTGAAGGAACCAAACGCTTTTTACGAATATGACATTATTTTATTTGACGTTTTAGGAGATGTCGTCTGTGGAGGCTTTGCTGCTCCACTGAATTATGCAGATTATTGCATTATCATAACGGATAATGGATTTGACGCCCTTTTTGCAGCAAATCGCATCGCCGCTTCGGTAAGAGAAAAGTCGCATACTCATCCTTTACGATTAGCCGGTTTAGTGGGAAACCGAACCTCTGAAAGAGATTTAATTAACAAATATGTAGAAGCTTGTCCCATGCCTGTACTAGAAGTATTGCCTTTAGTCGAAGACATTCGTATTTCAAGAGTAAAGGGAAAGACTTTATTTGAAATGGCTGAATGCCAACCAAGTCTAAATTTTGTTTGTGATTTTTATTCAAATATAGCGGATTAAATCTTATCCAAGCCAGAAGGAATTGTACCAAGAGAAATTCCAGATAGAGAATTATTTAGCTTACTATCGGATTTCTATTTAAACCCCGGTTTAGGAAGAGAAAAGAAAAATCAAAGGGATCAGCAAGATCATCTGCGTGATCAACAAGATACGTTACTTGATTTCACGATTATTCAATACTGAAAAAGGTGCATGCATCCTTGCATATAAATATTATCTACATTTTCCAAGGAAACACTTTCATGAAGACTCTTGAGATCCCCACTTTTGAGTGCGAAACTGGTAATTATCACACTTTTTGCCCCATTAGTTGTGTAGCTTGGCTATACCAAAAGATTGAAGATAGTTCTTTCCTGGTGGTAGGTACAAAAACTCGTGGTTATTTCTTGCAGAGTGCTCTTGGAGTCACGATTTTTGCGGAACCTCGCTACGCAATGGCGGAATCAGAAGAGGGAGACATTTCAGCTCAATTAAATGACCAAGAGGAATTAGAAAGAATTTGTTTACGAGTGAGAAACGATAGAAATCCCAGTGTTATTATTTGGATTGGCACTTGTACAACAGAAATAATAAAAATGGATTTGGAAGGCATAGCACCCAAATTAGAAAAACAACTTGGGATACCAATTGTAGTTGCACGAGCAAACGGATTGGACTACGCTTTCACCCAGGGAGAAGATACAGCATTGGCTGCCATGACACATCGATGTCCAGAGTGTAATAATCATATTACAGACGAGGAAAGAATTAAAGCCGAGCTTCTTGTGGTTGACATTGATCAAAAAAAGAATCTTTTTGACCGAAAACAGAAATTAACTAAATTTAATTTAGTACTTTTTGGATCTCTACCTTCTAGTGTAGCTTCTCAATTGAATCTGGAATCGAGACGTCAATCTGTTTCTGTATCGGGTTGGTTACCCTCACAAAAATATGCAGACCTTCCGGCTTTAGGTAAAGGCATTTACGTATGCGGAGTGAACCCTTTCTTGAGTCGAACGGCAACAACATTGATGCGTCGAAGGAAATGCCAGCTGATCGGGGCACCTTTTCCTATTGGTCCCGATGGGACACGCGCTTGGATTGAAAAAATTTGTTCAGCGTTTGATTTAAAACCAGATGGTCTGGAAGAAAGAGAGAGCCAGATATGGAAAAGCCTTAGTGATTATCTTGAAATACTAACTGGTAAATCTATCTTTTTTATGGGTGATAATCTATTGGAAATTTCTCTAGCAAGGTTTTTAATTCGATGCGGGATGGTTGTTTACGAAGTAGGTATTCCCTATATGGATAGAAGATATCAAGCAGCTGAGCTATTGCTTTTGCAACGTACTTGTGAGAAGATGAAGAAGCCCACGCCCCGAATTGTGGAAAAACCCGACAACTACAGTCAGGTGCAGCGTATGCATGAACTACAACCTGACTTGGCAATTACTGGCATGGCTCATGCTAATCCCCTAGAGGCTAGAAATATTGATACTAAGTGGTCGGTTGAATTTACATTTGCGCAAATTCATGGATTTAGTAACGCCCGAGACGCCCTCGAGCTAGTTACTCGTCCACTACGACGTAGGGCTGAATCTATATATGGATGTCGCAATTTATCAAAACAGATGGTGAACGGTTAATTTGGATAGATTCTAGTAAATAAAGAAAAAATTTAAAAATGATTAGATAATCAGTGTGACAAATCCTATTTATTGATAAAAGAATTCTTAATCAAAAGACTTATTCATTTTATTATTCTTTTGGTTGAGAAAAGAAAAACCAACTCTTTTGCAAAATTTGCGGTCGAGGGCTTTAGTCAACTCCCAAAAATCATTTGTGTTATTCCATATTTATGTGTATAATGAGAACAGTATCAAAATGGACGTTAGAGAAGGAACTGTTGAGATGCAAAATACTCTATGGAAGGGTCATTAAAGGGTATATATGAAGAAGATGGGGCCAAAGGTGTGAAAATGGGACAAAACAGTTGCACATTAAAAAAACTATAACGAATGTAAATATATTAAACATCTTGTCACTAACTGGGCTAAAATCAATGAGTCCTTATATATTATTTGGTTTATATTACGGTTTACTAGCAACACTACCGGTTGGGCCTTCCCAACTCTTATGTATAAGAGCTTTTCTCTTAGAGGGAAATCTAGGTGGTATTGCAGCCTTGAGTGGTTTAATGCTGGCGCAATTAGCGACTGCAATATCAATATATTGTTCACCTATTTATATATTGTTATCAAAACCACATCTATTAACCATTGTAATGATCCCTTACATGGTTGTCTATTGCCTGACGATTAACGATTTACCAAACAATGATACTTTGCGTCCCATCACCTCGTTGTATGATTTACGAATAGTTGTCTTATTTTCACATAGTTTTTTATTTCAACTCCTAAATCCGATTTTACTGCCGAGTCCTGTGTTGACAAGATTAAGCAACCTATTCCTTTTCCGTTACAGTAACAATCTCCTATTTGTAGGAACTAGTGTGTTAGGTTGGTTAGCTGGTCACGTAGCATGCACCCATCTATCCAAGCTACTGGTAATCCGCGTGAAAAAAGATTCACCCATTATATATTTATTGGTAAAACGCGCCATCTACACAACTTTTAGTATTGTTTTTGTATTAAACGCTCTAATATATCTGGGCCGAGCCCCAGTGTCTTTTTTGACCGTAAAGCTAATAACTGAACCTCATGATATAGAAACATCTTTTTGGGAAATTACTGAATTTCAAGAGTTTATGTGGTGGCTTTTCAAGCCATGGCCTATATCTTTTTACGACCCTTCAAGAAAGAATCGAGGTGATCGATACATAAAGAATAGCCGAATCCATCTAACTAATGGTTTTTACAAGGTAAAAACATCTACATATTATTTCAATAAATGTTTAACTGATGGAAAACTTAGGTTATGTATTACAGCGTTGCCCAGTTTGTCAATCTTTGAAAAGTAATTGGAGAAATCTCTAGTGGGGTCCCATAAAATTGGGAAGACCTATTCCTTACATCGAGGCTGGATTTTACGGAAATTGGTAAGAAATAAAATATTCCAAAAAGAATTAAGAGATAGAGTCAAATTGTTGGATACCAGGTCTATTTTTTTGGAAGCGATGGGAGCAAAAAGCCGATTACTAGTTAGAGGTAGAAAAAGAATACTAGGTAGAGGTAAAGGAGAAAGAGTACCCTACACATACGATCCCTTTCTGAATAATTCCTGTGGGCGGATCCCGGTTGTGCAAACCTATTTAACGATAGACGAATTAGATTTGACTCCCTCTTGGAATGAATTACACACAAGGGAGAAGTGGATGCATGCATTTAGGAATGAAAAAAATTCCATTAGGATTTGGATTTCGTCGGGATTGCGACGAAGAACCAGAAACCCCTTACCTTGGGATGCTTTACCGGCGAAAGCTGGACGGATTTTCCAATTTATTTTTAGAAACAGAGGTAAATCTCTCTACAGAAAGCGAGATCTTGAGGATGAGGTAACAATAATTCGCGACAGGATAGGGGTTTCGTCTGAACCCGCTGTCACTTGGGAAGAAATACTGAGCCTTTTTCCCGATGACCAAGCAGTGTTTTTGACTTATATAAAACAAGAAGAAAACCGTTACAAGTTTGATCAAATCTTCTTATCAGATAGATTTTTAGAAAGCGGTCGTAAACACACCCCAGATCGAAGGAAAGGAATGTGGATACTGCAGCACAAAATTGAAGATCTAGTTGCACATTTGGCTCGGAATAATGAATTTTATTTCGATGATGGTTTCGACATTTTCGGATCAGACGGCGATATTCGTCATAGAAAATTACGAAATCTGGGGGTCAACTTTGCAAAGGGAAGGTCTAGCTCAGTAAGATTGGTGAGGCGATATGCAAGAATATCTGACTTTCGCCGATACTTATTGAAGGGGTCCATGAGGTGCACCAGGCGGAAAACGTTGTTATGGGAGGCCTTACAAGATAAAATTCGTTCGGCTTTTTTCCTCAGGTTAATGGAAGTACCTACTTTAACTCAAGGACCGGTTAAGCAGTTAACGGGATCGGGATCAAAAATGAAAAAATTGTTTACTGACTCAAGAAACATCCCAAATTATCAAGTTGGACAACAATTAACTAGTTCTTCGTTGAAAAGAAAAATATTACGTCAATCAAAATTAGCTCGTTCAGCTGTAGCCGCTAGGTCAGATATAGGACCGATTCATAATGGAAGGGGTTACATGTTGGTTTTCCAAGCTAGATTCCGAAAGTTCATAAAGCTACCTTTACTTATAGTTTTTAAAACTATTGGTCGTATGTTGCTTTGGCAAAATTCCGAATGGAATAAAGATTGGACGAAATGGAAAAAAGAAATTCATATTAACTGTACATTTGATGGCGATGAGTTCTCGCAGGATGACCTCCCCCCCCGCTGGTCGAAAGAAGGTATACAAATAAAGATTGTATATCCGTTTCAACTGAAACCGTGGCATTGCAGTGGAAGGAAGAACAGGTTGATTCCTCGGAAGAAATCTAGAAAAACTCAATCGCTTGGGGTTCAAAAGTCAATAAATAAACAAAAATTGGTAAAAAATAGAGCTAAATTTACCTATTTAACGGTTTTGGGATATCAGACAGATGTACCTTTTGGAAGTATACAAAAACAGCCATCATTTTGGAAACCTGTTAGAAAAAAACTGATTCAAACTTGCAGGAAGAGATTCTCACTGGGAACCAAGCAAATCTATCGATTTCTCGATTCAAAATTCAATTTGGGTATTTTCTTGAGACCTAGTTTAATATTATTAAAAGAATTCAAATTCTTTCCTCAGATCAGAAGAGTCTCAGCTAGTTTCCCATATAATACTCAGGCAAGGTATGGACCTAGTGAAAATAGAAACAACAGAATAAGATCAAATTCGAATTTTGAGAAAAAAGATGATAGATCGATAAATATTAGTAGAGATATGCAAGTAGTTAGCAATAATATTATTAAGCAATTAGTTACTCAAAAATTGGGTACTGAAAAATTGCTACCAAACATAGTAGAATTAAACGGGGAGGTTGGCCTACCTAAAAAAGAGACTGAACTAATTCAAGTTGATGAATTTGATTTAGATTACATGTTAAAAAATAAAGATTTTTCCGATGTTGCAAAATTTAATGATGATGAGTTAACCAGTTTTAAAGAAAAAATTTTGAAATTATATATATACATTGCAGAGGTAATTGAGAAATGCTTCTTATTTACATCGATATCATATTTAAAAGTTAACAGAGATTTCTGTTATTGTTTCGATGAACTTGTTGTATTGAACACGCGACTAATGAAAGTGATTAATAGTACTACTTATAAAAGAAATTTAGCTTTTTCCAGATGGAACGATGAGTTTCCGTGGTTTGGCAAAACTCCATGGTTATCTCAAGCTTATCTTTACAAGAGTATTTGGGATCTCGGCTTTGATAAAAATCTAAGCTTTAATTTATTGTCGACTGATAGCAAGAATAACCGTACCAAAAAGCTTGAAATTGATAGCGGTCAAAATGTTGACCTAAATCCTTATCAGCCTACAAAATCTTCAGTTTATTTGCAATATTCTTCCAAACTTTCTAGTAAGTACAATTCAAAAGATTCAAACTCAAGTCAAATAAGTAATTGCACAGATATGCCATTTGATAAAGCAAGTGAGATTGTTGCAAAAGAATTCTTAAATGAGCAGGTTTTGGAGTACATAGAGAGATGGGGATTTCTGAAAGAATTACGTGAGATAGATGCAAGTAACTGGAATAAATGGTTAGATTCCTTTTCTAAATACAACTTGTCGCTAACGCTGTGGCGTGACGTAGCGGCCTACAGGTGGCTTATCAATTTTGATTGCTTGAATGAGTTCGGTGGTATGGGAATAAGAATTGCAAATGAACAAGAAAATCACGTATCTCAAGATGAGATATATAATTATTCTATATACGTAAAGAATCCCTTAATTAGAAATCGAATTAGAAATCTAAGTAGACTTCGCAAACGCAGAAATTTATTACAAAGTCTAACCGATTTTGTCCGAACTGGCGATATGCAAAACATTTCCATCCGACAAGATATTGCCGCAGAAAAACTTGACTGTGAGAAGCGCATTTCAAAAATTATTGAAGAAAAAAGAAAAAGAGTGAGAAGATTTTTAAATCCCCGTACTTCTGATTCAGAGATGAAACTCAATTCTAAGTTTGATCTTATCCCGTGGTTAATTACAGACTCTACAGAGATGAAAGCAATAAGCCGTTTTGGGTTTGGAAGAAAAACATATAGGCCAAAACATCTTATTATTAAGAATATTAATATTTTTGCCAAATATGGTAGATATGGTAGAACACTCGATATAAGCCCTAAGTTTCAAGACGTATCTGATGAACTATTCAAAGAATTCTTCGATGAGAGAGAATGCGCAAGATACCTATACCGATGGAAATGGAAGTCTGAGGCAAGAGTGAGGAACCTCAGAAGCCTGCTATCTCTCACAAGAATGTTAGGAGATGATGAAGATCTACTCAAACTCTGTAGAGATATGAATGTAGAGTCGGAGATATTAGCTTTATATTTCAAGGGAAGGTCAAATTTGGATATAAATACAAAAATGAGTATAAAAAAGGAATTGTGCTCCATTTCGTCTCATCGTGTGCCAATATTATTTGACGATGAAAATATTATATATAAAATAATTCATCCTTTTTTAAAATTTAAGTCTAGATTGAGAAAAGGAGTTAAAAAACGACTGTACAAAAAGATATATAACGATAACTATATGTCAAAGATATCGTTTCTATGCAAAGATAGAAACAAAAAAAGGATTTATAACATCGGAGATATCCTGCTCCCCCGACGTCGACACGAATTCCGATTCCTCCGATCTCTCCTAATGTCGAGGTCTACAAAAACGATAGCACACGAACTCGATTCCAGATTTGATTCTTTGTCGAAAATTGAACGGATCCAAAATAGTAAAGAATCTCATCCTTTGGAGCTAACGGAAGTTCAAAAAATTAAGCGATTTTTGTGGCCCAGTCACCGTCTAGAGGAATTAGCATGCACCGGCAGATTCTGCTTCAATCTTCTTACTGGAAGCCGATTTACAATACTTAAAATACGGATGTATCCTGTTATTCGCAACTAGCAACAGAAATCAGAAATAGGAGAAAGAAGAAGGATCTCCGAATATGTGGAATTACTTGGGATTAGTTCTGTTTCGGTAATCCTGAGTAGTTCCACATATGTTTAGTAGGGATTTTTTTAAAAACCGTGGCTGTTTCTGTTTGTAGATCAGACATAGATGCCTACATCTAACTTGGTATAATATTTCATCACACTTAAAAAAAGAATAAATAGATTTGGGTTTGTCTAAGACGTCTCAACGCTGCAACTGATGATGAAACAGCTTATAATCGATTTAGGATCGAGCAAGCAATCGTAATTATTATCATTATTACTACGAATAAATATAAATATATTGACGCGCAGCTAGTGGGTGGAAACAAAAATACTGGGTTTACCGCTTCCCAAATTCACTATTTGACTCGTCAAATTTTGAAACTTACCTCCCACTTGGAATTACACTCTGAGGACTACTCATCCCAAAGAGGTTTGCAGAAATTACTGGGGAAACGTAGGCGTCTCTTAAGATATTTAGCCCATAAGAATACAGATCTCTACACGGATATCCTAAAGGATTTAGGCATCCGCGGTTTAAAAAGGCGTTAATCTCTCATTTTTAAGCAGGGGTTTGAAATTTCAACATCTTGGACTTGATTTGACACAGCTTCTTCTGTCAAAGCTAAATCTTGTTCTATTTACTGGAAAGGAAGTAATTTACGGGTATGCATCTAAAAGAATTGGATCCAGTTGTAGTAAGCATGGGCCCTCATCACCCATCTATGCATGGTGTTCTTCGACTTGTTGTTACCTCAGAGGGCGAAAACGTTGCCGATTCCGAAATAATTCTGGGATATTTGCATAGAGGAATGGAAAAAATTGCTGAGAATAGGGCAATTTTGCAATACCTTCCGTACGTAACAAGATGGGATTATTTAGCTACCACGTTTGCTGAAGCAGTAACAGTCAATGCGCCAGAGAAATTGGCAAATATTCAAATACCCGAAAGAGCTAGCTATATACGCGTAATCATGCTCGAATTAAGTCGAATAGCTTCACATTTGTTATGGCTTGGACCATTCCTAGCAGATATTGGTGCACAAACTCCATTTTTTTACATATTCCGAGAAAGAGAAATGATTTATGACTTGTTTGAAGCTGTTACCGGTATGCGAATGATGCATAACTACTTTCGCATCGGGGGAGTTGCCGCAGATCTGCCTTATGGATGGGTAGACAAGTGCTTAGACTTTTGCCACTATTGCCTACCGAAAATTCACGAATATGAGCGATTAATTACAAGGAACCCTATTTTTTTAAAGCGGGTAATGGGGGTAGGCTTCATCAGCAGACAGGACGCTATTAATTGGGGTTTATCTGGACCCATGTTACGGGCCTCAGGAGTCCAGTGGGATCTTCGCAAAGTTGATAACTATGAGTGTTATGACAACCTAGATTGGCAGATTAAGTGGCAAGAAGAAGGAGACTCCTTAGCTCGTTATTTGGTACGAATTGATGAAATGAAAGAATCAGTAAATATTATTCAGCAAGCGCTGAGACTTCTTCCAGGAGGTCCATATGAGAATTTGGAGGGTCGTCGTCTTGTCCAACAAGGAAAAGAGCTAGATTGGGGTAGTTTCAATTATCAATTCGTTGGCAAGAAATCTTCTCCCACTTTTAAATTGTCTAAACAAGAGCATTACGTAAGAGTCGAAGCTCCCAAAGGGGAATTAGGGATCTTTTTGATTGGAGATGATGACATCTTTCCTTGGAGATGGAAAATTCGTCCACCTGGTTTTATAAATTTGCAGATTATTCCCCAATTGATAAAAGGAATGAAGCTCGCAGATATTATGACAATATTAGGTAGTATAGATATTATTATGGGAGAGGTTGATCGTTGAAATGGCAACTTATATTGAAATTTGCGACGAACAAGTAGTTCAATTAGTTAACAAGTTAGATTCTGTAAGAATTCCCTTTGAATCAAGTTGGATTCTAATTCTAATATCTACCCTCTTTTTAGTTGTGGGAGTTACGATAGGAGTACCGGTAATCGTGTGGCTTGAGCGAAAGGTGTCTGCGGGGGTGCAGCAACGTACTGGGCCGGAATATGCGGGTCCGCTGGGAATTGGTCAATCTTTGGCAGATGGGATCAAACTTCTACTAAAGGGGGATATCATTCCATCCAAGGGAGATGCTTGGTTATTTACTACTGGACCAGTCGTTGTAGTTACACCAGTCCTAATAAGCTACTTAGTAATACCTTTTGGCCAAAATATCATTTTATCTGATCTGAGTATAGGAGCTTTTTTTTGGGTCGCTGTCTCAAGTATCGCCCCTTTGGGTCTTCTTATTGCGGGGTACGCCTCAAATAATAAATACTCTATTTTAGGTGGTTTTAGGGCTGCCGCCCAATCTATCAGTTACGAAATACCCCTGGCCTTGTGTATATCAGCTGCATCCCTACGTGCGATTCGCTAAGCATTAATAATACATGAAAACTTCTCATTAGAAATGATTTCAAAATATTCTTAAGTGGTAAACCAAAGAGTTAATTGGGTGAGACCAAACAGCCTTTTCGCAGTTACGGGTTTAAACCCCACGTCCCATGTACGGGTGCAGAAAATCCGAGCGGTGTTCCACCGCTTCACCCCTGGCCTAGACGTCATCTAGGCTTGACGCGGGAATGGGTAATAATCTCTCATTTCCCTCTAGGATTTAATGGAAGTGAACAATAAGAAACACCAATATGCGCAAGAGATTTGTAAAGTGGAAGGGTTCAAATAGTACGCAAACCTAATCACAGTATTAATTTAATTAAAGGGTTGATAGTTAAAAGCTTTTATCTTCTTTTACCATTTTTTCCCACATGAGACAGACTCAGTCTTGGTAGGGACGGCTGAGTAGTACATCCAAAAGATTTCAGTCTCGAGTACATTTTTGTTCACTGAGATAATAACTGTTTGGAACGAAGTAACCCTCATAACACTTCTAGTGATAAAAGATTCAGGTATGAACTTTCCTAGCTTTAGTTTGTAGCTTTGTACAACAAGCACCTCGGGAAAATATTCTATCTAATATAGATTTTCATTCTAAGATTAATCTTAGTTTTCTTTTTTAGAAATCACAAGAATATTTGCAGAATTTGAGAAGTTCTGCAGGAGATCACAACTTACAAAAAGAAAATGAATGAGGTTGAGATAGATTCGGAAGCAACTACTTCGTTGTAGCAAACAGAATCTCATTAATTCTAGTTGATTATTCTTATCTGATAGACCGTGCGTCATTAGTTTTTCTACATGAATTTGATGAGGAGCCGTATGAAACTCCAATTTCATGTACGGTTTTGAATTAGAGGCGGAAGCTATTGCCGACTATAACTATCCGGTAGCCTGAGTACTGTTGATATAGTGAAAACACAAGCAAAATTTGGTTTCTTAGGGTGGAATCCGTGGCGTCAGCCCGTAGGCTTCTTAGCTTTCTTCATCTCGTCATTAGCAGAATGTGAGAGGTTACCATTTGATCTTCCAGAAGCCGAGGAAGAATTAGTTGCGGGCTACCAAACCGAATACTCAGGAATAAAATTTGGTCTACCTTATGTTGGTTCTCACTCAAATTTATTTGCTTCCGCGCTATTTGTAACAATTTTATACCTGGGAGGGTGGGATTTCCCTATTCCTTACTTTGATAGTATTGGACAAGATTTTCTACTTCTAGGTTCCATCGGTGAATCTTTCGACATATTGGGGCTGGGGATAGGCATCTTCACTACATTATCAAAGTCTTTTTTATTTATATTCCTATCCGTTTTAACAAGATGGACTTTGCCTAGAGTAAGAATAGATCAATTATTAGATCTCGGTTGGAAATTCCTTTTGCCTATTGCTTTAGGTAACTTATTGCTGACAGCTTCGTTTCAACTCTTGTTACTAAGCTGACCCTTTTTACCTCAGTTTCAGTTCAAGTCAAATTTGTTCAATCTACTAAAAAGTAAAAAGAGAAGAAACAAAAATCCTGTTTGTTTTTATTCACACGTACGTTTATCTGTACTTTAAAGAAATAGCAGATTGGGTTAATCTATTATATGTTTTCCAGACTAATCGAATTTCGTAATTATGGACAGCAAGCTGTAGAAGCTGCAAAATATATAGGTCAAGGTTTCGCAGTTACTTTAGATCACTTAAATCGTTCACCTATAACCGTTAAATATCCGTATGAAAAACTTTCATAATCCGAACGATTTCGTGGACGCATTCATTTTGAATTTGACAAATGCATTGCTTGCGAAGTTTGTGTCCGAGTGTGTCCAATAAATTTGCCAGTCGTAGATTGGATTTTGATGAGAGACATCAAGAAAAAACGATTAAAAAGCTATAGCATCGATTTTGGGGTTTGCATCTTTTGTGGAAACTGCGTCGAATATTGTCCAACAAATTGTTTATCAATGACTGAAGAATATGAACTTTCCAGTTATGACCGCCATGAACTAAATCACGATCAAACAGCTTTGGGTCGTTTACCCTTTTCTATATTCCAAGATGTTTCAATTCAAGTGGTTTTGACTTCAATAAATTTTTTGAAAAGCGAAAAGGTCACTAACTAATTAGTTATCTGTCAATTAATGAACTATTTTGAACGGTAAGTTGATTGATTTGAAGATTTGTTGTAACCAATAAAAAAGAGAAAAACTATGAAGTAGAGGTAGAACTCTCATAAACTATTTAAGTGTTTGTGTCCAACGAATCTATCTGAATTAATTCATGAATTTATTTTGTCACTAGTAGAATTGGGTATTTCAGTAGGAAGTTTGGGTACAGTATCACTCGCCAATGTGGCTCATTCTGCTTTCTCTTTAGGATTGGTTTTCACCCGTATATCTCTATCATACTTCGTATCGAACGCTGATTCCGTAGCTGCTGTACAACTGCTTGTTTATGTAGGAGCTATAAATGTGTTAATTGTTTTTGCCGTAATGGTTACCAACAAACCTACGCAATCCGGTTCTGCCTTTTGGGGCATGGGGTTTCTAACCGTTTCAGTAGCTTGTGTAATCCTTTTTTTAGTACTAGTTAATATGATTCACAATACAAATTGGTTTGATATATATTTAATAAATCAATCGCAGAATCCTTTGTTAAATTTGTCAAATATGTATACGATTGACATACACCAACTTGGCTCTAAATTATTCAGTGAGTTTTTACTTCCATTTGAACTTCTTTCGATACTTTTGTTAGTTGCTTTGGTGGGAGCAGTTAATTCAGCGCGTGACGAAGAGACAAGTACAATTGACGAAAAGTCAGCTTTTTTATCATCTCGCAGTAATAATCATTCTTCATTTTCCTGATTAATCTTTTACAAATAATAGCAAAAAAGTTTGACTTATGAATTTCAGGAGGGCTCTAATACAAAATGTTTGAACCCGGACTAATCTTAGGCGCGTATCTTTTCTGTATAGGATTTCTTGGCTTAATTACAAGTAGAAATATGGTTAGGGCACTTATGAGTCTTGAGTCAATTTTTAATTCGATTAATATAAATTTTCTTACATTTTCAAATTTTTTTAGCAATAACCGAGCGAGTGGGGAGATATTCCCCATATTTGTGATAGCCGTTGCGGCTGCCGAGGCCGCCACCGGGTTAGCCACCGCTACTTCCCTCCGACGAAATGGGAGATCTACTCGTATTGATCAGTTTAATTTGTTAAAATGGTGATTGATAAGTAAAAAAAAAAAAAAGAAATTTTAGAAATAGAATTGCTTTTTTTTTTAGTCAAGTAGAGGTAGAGTATACCTATTTATTAAATTGTTTTAATACTTTTATTTTAGGGTGTTGTTAGTTAACAGATTCTAACAGATTATTCGGGAAAGAAGGAAGCATAAAAATACTTTAGTTGGTTACAACACTAGATATTTACATGAGAGATAGAAGGAGAAAGAGTTTACTTCAACCCTTTTACAAAAAAAAAATTGATCTAGGAATTTGATAGGAGTGAGTAAAGTCAATGGCACATTCAGTGAAAATATATGACACCTGTATCGGCTGTACCCAGTGTGTGAGAGCATGTCCTACAGATGTCTTAGAAATGATACCCTGGGACGGTTGTAAAGCAAATCAGATAGCCTCCGCTCCTAGAACTGAAGATTGCGTGGGTTGCAAGAGATGCGAATCCGCTTGTCCAACAGATTTTTTAAGTGTACGCGTCTACCTGGGAGCTGAAACGACCCGCAGTATGGGTTTGGCTTACTAGTGGTCAGATAGATTGAAAAAACTTAAGACTCAATAAAGTAAGTATTTTGACTCGTACTCGAAGCTTCAGGATTATGAATTACGAAGGTCGAGTATGAGCCCCATGCAATTCTCTTTGTATCAATTTTTTTTTTATATCTATGATGAGTAATGTACCTCGGCTAACAGCGATTGTTCTCTTTCCAATTCTTGCCAGCTTTTTGCTTCCGATTCTGCCTCGCGGTGGAAGTAAAATTATTCGATGGTATACTCCGGGTATTTGTATTTTGGAATTCTCACTGATTACTTATATTTTTCATTGCCATTTCCAATTCAATTCTCAATCCGTCCAGTTAGTGGAGACTTTAAAGTGGATAAACTCCATTCATTTCCATTGGATACTTGGCATTGACGGACTTTCGATGAGTCTCATTTTACTGACGGGTTTTATAACTACCTTGGCAACCTTAGCAGCTTGGCCTATCACTCGCAATACACGGTTATTTCATTTTTTGATGTTAGTTACGTATAGTGGTCAAATTGGATTATTTGCTTCTCGCGACATTCTGCTTTTTTTTTCCATGTGGGAACTGGAGCTAATTCCAGTCTATTTACTCTTATGTTTATGGGGTGGAAAAAGACGTTTATATTCAGCCACAAAATTTGTTTTATATACAGCAGGCGGCTCGATTTTTCTTCTAGTAGCAGCTTTAACCACGAGTTTTTATGGAAATGAGATCCCCTCGTTTGACATCCAGATTCTAATGAATAAATCATACCCTATCTCGTTGGAGATTGCTCTTTATTTAGGTTTTTCAATTGCCTACGCGGTGAAATTGCCAATTTTCCCCTTTCACACCTGGTTGCCAGATACTCATGGAGAAGCACACTATAGCACATGCATGTTACTAGCTGGGATATTATCAAAAATGGGAGGATATGGGCTGATTCGGATCAATTTGGAATTACTAGTTCATGCGCATTTTCTACTTGGATCTTGGCTTATTTTAGTCGGAGCGATTCAGATTGTATATGCTTCTCCAGCTTCTATTAGTCAGCGTAATTTAAAGAGAAGGATAGCTTATTCTTCAATTTCTCATATGGGTTTTGTAGCCATCGGGATTGGTTCCTTAACAGATGCAGGGATTAATGGAGCTATATTGCAAATGATTTCTCATGGCTTAATTGGCGCAGCCTTATTTTTCCTTGCAGGCACTTGCTACGATAGAACACATACATCAATTCTTGATGAATTGGGTGGAATCGCAACTTCTATGCCTAAAGTATTTACCATGTTTAGTGCATTCTCCCTCGCATCTCTTGCACTACCAGGAATGAGCGGTTTCGTTTCAGAATTATTAGTATTTCTGGGTGTTCTTACTAATGAGAGATATTCATTTTTATTCAAAGCGGGAATTTCAGTGTTGGAGGCAACCGGTACAGTATTAGCCTCCATATACTTGTTATCGATGTTACGCCGAATGTTTTATGGTTACAGGTTATCCAACGAATTAAATCCTTTCCTAATTGATTTTGGTCCGAGAGAAATATTTATCCCAATTTGTCTCTTTTTACCAATACTAGGTATCGGCTCATATCCAAATCTAATTTTACCTCTACGGAATAGACAAGTTTTTTCAATATTGCTTTCTTATTTAGATATAAGATGAGGAAAAATAGAAACTCCAACCTAAATAGGTTACATAAAACAATTGAGGGTTCTAGTAGAAAAGCTATCTAAAATTAGTCTAACCAATCAAACTCGTATGCAGTATGTATACAACAAGTCTACCGTGTTCCAATTGTTTATACTTAGAGTTGCTAGCACGACTAAAAGATAATGGTAAGCAAAAACAAACAAATGGACGCTACTTATTGCTTAGCCATAAATTGTTTGTTTTTGCCCCCCCCCCCCCTCTTATATTTGTTTTTCTGATAAGTTCTTTTTTTTTTTTACTCAGTGACCAAAATTTGGTGAACAAAACTTTCTGTCTTGTACTCAATTCATTAGAATTCCATTGTTTTTAAACCAACCATCCATAGTTATGTAATCCAACTCCTAATAAATTGACTCCCAAAAAGCAAATCCAAACTAAAAAGAAACCAATAGATGCTGCCGTAGCTGGCCCCTCTCCCATCTGCTTGTTAGTGTTAGTTATTCTAATATGAAGGTAAGTAGCGTGTATCAGCCAAGTTACTAACGCCCAGGTTTCTTTAGGGTCCCAGCTCCAATAGGAACCCCAAGCTTCATTAGCCCATACTGCTCCGGAAAGTATACCAATGGTTAATAAGGAAAAGCCCAAACTTATGGTTTGATAAACCCATCTATCTAATTGATTAATTAGTTGATATCTTTTTAAATTTGGGGATGGTAGGTGGAGAAAATTCCGCGCATCAAATTCACTCGAAATAGTTAGTAAAGTACTACGTTTGCTGTAAATCTGTCTTAAGTCGAAAGTGAAATAATTATTGAACCTACCGTAAAAAAGACTTGATGAAACTATTGCTGACAAAGAACCACACAGCAAGGTTGCATAACTAAGTAACATTGTACTTACATGCGTCATCAACCAATGAGACTGCAAAGCAGGTACCAAAGGAGCGGACTGCTGCATCTCTTCAGGAAGACCTAAAGTTGCGAAAGCGTGAGTTAACATAGCACTCGGTACTGTAACTGCACATGACAACCCAGTCTGATGTCTAATTTTTGAAATTACGTATAAAAAAGAAAAGCTCCATGAAAGAAACATTAATGACTCATACAAATTGCTTAGTGGTAGGTGCTTTGTTTGAAACCAGCGGGTTATTAAAGATTCTGTTGTACATGAAAAAGCAATTGTCATAATTTTCCCACTAAGCCTATTTGACCTATCAAATTCATAGAATAAATTGGTCAGGTTGAGCAATGTAGCAGAAAAAAGCATAAAGAACGAGATGTGGATCAGAATGTGTTCGATATTCATGTAGGTATACATCGTATTGAAAGAAGACCAATAATTTAGTTAGACTTAATTTGAGGATTTCAAATTAATTATTTTCAGGATAATTTTTCTATTTTTTCTTGTAGAAATATGGATTTGAAAGGATATACTCTTGTAATCTTTAAAGCTTCGGCATCAATTAAGGATTAGTTATCAGTATCTAAAAAAGTGTACTAAACAAAGAGATATTCTCTTATTTCATATAAGAAGAATTGGTTTGCATAGGAATAATTTCTCCTCTTTTCCAATTTCTCATTGAATATAAGTATACGATGGGTGAACGTCTCGAAACTGCCGCTACTCGGATTCGAACCGAGATGCTCTAGCACTGCTTCCTAAGAGCAGCGTGTCTACCTGTTTCACCATAGCGGCTTTGTCTTTTTTCGTATGGACTAATAGACATAAATAGATCTTACGAAGGTATTATATACGAGTTTGAGCTGATAAGTCAATGTCTAATCCCGAGGATTCGATGGTCTAGAAAAGAATTTTTGCCAAATTGACAATGGATAGAAAGAAGGTTCCTTAGAGATAGTAGTTTCCAACAATTCAAAATATTCTCTTTTAAGGATTATCAGCAAATTTGCGGACGGGTGCTAGCATATAACGCCATGTACGCATATGCATATTATACATATATATGATATATGATGTATCACGGAATATGGCGCAGTTTGGTAGCGCGTCATCTTGGGGTGGTGGAGGTCGCGGGTTCGAATCCTGCTATTCCGAATAAGAATATGAATACTAGGTTTGCAAAATAAGTTAGTAAAAGGAAAACACAGTTTGGATCTTTTTAGATGTAAGTATTTGAGAGAATTAAATATATCTAAATCTGAAACCCGTCATTAGTTAATATTTTATGAGACAGGTTGTGAAGCTTAATAATATTGTTTATATTATTAAGCTTCACAACCTCTCCTGATTCGGCAATCCTACTATAGGATTTGTTGTTTCCTTAATTTCTATTTGTCTTCGTTTGACTTTAAATAGCAGCTATTAGTTAATAGTTAGCCGTTCATTTCTACGATACCTAAGGGAATACTTTTCACATTATAGTTATAGCAAATAACTAGATAAAAAAAAACTAGAGAAATGACAGAGAAATTGGTGCTATAGCATTTGGTACTAATAGCTTGGCATTAACATAAAATTAGATTCTTCAATAAAAAAGAAAAGCTCATTAATGAATATTATTGTTAACACTCGCCAATAAGTAGTTATTCACTCGCATTTGTAATAAAAGTAAGTTTTATTAATGAGATACTCTTGTTGTATATATACTGCATACGAGTTTGGGAGAGAAAAACGTTATTTAATAAGTTTATTGAAATCCTGAAAATAGGATATTCTTATTTTCTATGTTACTTTTTTAGATGCTACATTTTCTGATACATAGAAAAAACTTCTTGAACGACCGGTTAAGATGGATTGGGCCAAGGAAAACGCCCTCAACGCCAATTTTGCAGGTTTAGTTTTCCATGTATAAATACGAATCCTCTTTTTTGATTTAGATGTTCGTTTTTTAGGAACTGCCATATGTTTACTATTTCTATGCAACTAACTTAAAACTATGTTGATACGCACTGATAGAATGAATATAATAGAAAAAAACGGATTAAGTCTAATCAAAAATAGACAAGAGGTTGAAGAGGTAGTCAAGGTTTGTCTAGTTTCTCACGACCAAAGCATATGGAATCAACAATAAATCGGCTCATACTTTCTCTATACCCAAGAATCCGTCGTGTTTTCTTTTTACAAGAAATCCGCTGTATTACCATCTTCTTCTTGAAGCAACTGTGTAAAATCCTGCCTTTGACAGCTGCATTGTCTAACCATGGATAACCAATATTGATACTAGATCCGTTACGGATAAGTAAGACCCGATTTATCGATATTTTTGTATTGCAGGCCACCCTTTGATGGATTGGGGCAAAGGCTCGAGCATCGTGAAATCTTCCCTGTTCCACTCGGAGTTGTTTACCGCCGATGTCAATTATTGCATATTTATTCATTCTAATTTTATCTTTTTATCTCTCCATCTTTTAAACTAAAAAAAACATATTGAGGAGGTTTAGTTGATTTGCAAACCTCGTCACAATTCAAAAATCTTATTTTAATAAGTATCCCGAGCGTTTTGAAATATTGTCAAGTTTTTAACAAAGAACTAGAAAAAAAAGATTTGACTGATATTTTCTGCATACTAATTAAACTTTAAGCTTATGGCGTGCTTCTATTCTATCTCATAACCATATTTTTTCTTCTCATTTTTGACTCTTAATAAAAAGAAGTTGAAAACAACAACAAAATTAATTTGGATTTAGTACGACCGTGGAACTCTCAACTAAATATGCCTGTTTTATACCCCTGTGTCCGCTGGTAGCTTCTTGTTCAACCGGATCTCTATTGTTTCTTTCTCCAAAAACTACAAGAAGCTTGCGCCGCCCGTGTGCTGCGGTCAATATCTCTTTATTAGCTGCCGCTATGTTCGTTTCCTTTAGCCTATTTTGGCAACAATCGGCAACTCAATCTATTCAGCAGTATTTGTGGATTCGGGTTTCAAAGAGTGATTTTTGTTTGAATATTGGTCTCTCAATTGATCCACTTACTCTTTCTATGTCAATACTAGTTAGTACTGTCGGATTCTTAGTGATGGTTTACAGCGATAGCTATATGTGCCACGACTAGGGATACGCAAGATTTTACGCCTATTTAAATCTGTTTATTGCGTCGATGCTGGGATTGGTTCTCAGTCCCAATTTAATACAGATTTACATTTTTTGGGAGTTAGTTGGAATGTGTTCCTACTTGTTGATAGGTTTCTGGTTTACCAGATCCAGCGCAGCAAATGCTTGTCAGAAGGCTTTTGTGACTAATCGCATCGGCGATTTCGGGTTGTTGCTAGGTGTATTAGGCGTCTATTGGATAACGGGCAGCTTTGAGATCTTTGAATTGTGTGATTGATTCTTTGAATTGAGTAGCAACAACGCTATCAATCCAATTTTTGCTAATATAGTAGCTCTTTTACTATTTATAGGTCCGGTTGCCAAGTCCGCCCAATTTCCACTTCACATATGGTTGCCAGACGCTATGGAGGGACCTACACCTATATCGGCTCTTATTCACGCAGCTACTATGGTGGCTGCCGGGATCTTTCTTATAGCTCGTATTTTCAACTTCATCTCATTACTGCCCCTCACTATGTCTGCTATTTCGTGGGTGGGCGGGATAACAACCTTGCTAGGTGCTACACTGGCTCTCTATCAAAAAGATTTAAAAAAAGGTTTGGCTTACTCTACCATGTCTCAATTAGGATATATGGTACTAGCTCTGGGTATTGGTGCTTCCCAATCTGCTCTGTTTCATCTTATTACACATGCTTATTCAAAAGCTTTGTCATTTTTGGGCTCTGGTTCAGTTATTCACGCTATGGAAAAAGTAGTCGGATATTCCCCTACTAGAAGTCAAAATATGTTTCTTATGGGTGGCTTAAGAAAATATATGCCATATACTGGAACTACTTTTCTTTTGGGAACTCTCTCCTTGTGCGGTATACCCCCACTCTCTTGTTTCTGGTCTAAGGATCAAATTATCGTAGAAAGTTGGCTACGATCACCTTATTTAGGATTACTGACTTCCATTACAGCGGGGCTTACTGCGTTTTACACGTTTCGTATTTACCTATTAACTTTCGAGGGAGATTTTCGTGCTAACCAAAAGAATCACATTGATTTCTACACTTTTGTTCCACCTAAAGAAATTACTACTTTATGGAGCAGGGCTAAATCAAACTCGTGTCCAATAAAGATTGATATACGTACTACGGATATGCAGGGGGGCTGGATTTTAGAACCCGAAAACCGTGCAATCCAGTCTCTCTATGGAAAAGAAAAATCACAAAATGAAGAAACGATTAAGAGCTATTCTGACCGAAACAAACTTTACCCCCAGGAATCAAATTTTTGTATGGTATTACCTATGATCATTCTCACAATACCTACCATATTTATTGGGTTGAAAGGGGTTAACCCAAGTCTAAATTTGGACAGTCTGGATCTTTTGTTTGACTGGCTAATTTATTTGCCTTTGATATCAAAAGATACTCAATATATTGAGAATTTGATAGATATATTAAAGAGTTCGGCTCCTTCTCTTAGCTTATCCCTCGTTGGAGTACTTATTTCTACTAAAGCTTATAGTCAAACTAAAAAATTTGCCGATACAAAACCTGTTGAAGAATTAGAATTAATAAGTCAAATCTTTTTAAAAGATTTTGCAGTTTTTTTGAAAAATTGGTCTACAAATCGAGGTTACATTGATTATTACTATGATATCTACTTCAAGCGAGGTGTTCTATCATTAAGCAGATTGGTTTTGTATTTTGATCAATGGATAATTGATGGATTCACTAATGGGGCAGGTGTCTCAAGTTTTTTTGCTGGGGAAAGCCTACGGCGTGAAAAAAATGGTAGAATATCTCATCATTTACTTGGATTATTAATTGGAATCGTTTTGGTAGTATATGTAGTATACGTTTTCCTCGTCTAGCTAAAGCTATCGATATGTTACAACTAGTTGTTGATTTCCCAATCCCGCCCTTGCCGTAAACTGCTACTTTCGTTTCACGAAGCTCCAATTCGTGTTCATTTCTCCCGACTATTCTTCATCTTCCCCATCTCAATCTATCTCCTTTTTGCTGTTTTTCTTCCTCAAAGACAAAGATATCACTTCGTTCTACGAGGCGGTAGAATCCTGCGGCTATTCTACTACGCCTCCTGGAGGGGGGGGGAATAGAAAGTACTAATTGGTGATTGATCGATAAAGATCATCGGGGGGGCTTGTGGGGTTGATCTAGACCTCGATCGACCCCACAAGCCCCCCTATCCCGATTTTTGGGACCCCATTCTATTCAAATGGGATTGCTATCGCCGCCACCTCCTCCTATAATAGGAGTTAGGTTGTACGTGACACGAAATGTTGAGGAAAGCTTAACGTCTTGCAGATTCAGAAGTGGTTCAAAGGACAAAGATTTCCGAGTGTGTATGACACTGAATCCCCTACCACTTTCCTCGGTAGCTCAGCGGTAGAGCGGTCGGCTGTTAACCGATTGGTCGTAGGTTCGAATCCTATCCGGGGAGATCCGCTCTAATCTACGTCGATAATTCCTACTAATTGGATAGCTTTGTTTCCCACATATGCAAAATAATATTGCGTTGATTCACGACCCACAAACCAGTGGTAAGTATCGTCCTTTTTTCCAGCTCTAAAAAGTGAAGAGAAAAGAATTTGCGCGTTTTCATCGCCCCCCCCCCCCCGAATACCCCCACCCAAGGCAAGTACCCTGCCTATTCAGAGATCGTTTCTGGGGACCCCCACTTCAACAGATTCCGGTGTATTGAGCGATTGGAATGGGCGAGTCAATCAGTCATCTGGGGGGGTAAATCCACGATTTTGTAAGAGAAAGGATCTGTTCCAAGCGTGAGGTTAAAGAGTTGTTTTGCAAAATCCCTACGGAATAAACTATTGATGCTTTTTCATATTCTTTCTAAGCAACAAGGCTCATAATATACTCATATAGACAATAGTATTCAGTCCCTTAATCTCTTTTTTTTCAGGTGCTACAAAGAGATAGTTATTTGTATCAGTAAAAGTAAAAATAGATTTTGCTTTTACTGATTTAGCTTCTAATTCTATTGCCAGAGATCTAGACAGAATGAGGCTCCGATTTGTTCTATGAACTCTCATGATAAAATTGTTTCGTCATTCGATCCAGTGACACCCCGCCAAACCAGAACGGGTTAAATAGATATTAATAAGTTTCAAGCAACATATTATAGATAAGAAAATTTTGAAATAGGCAACGTTTTCGCTTCATCCATTTGTTTCTATGAACCAGAACCCTAAATCGAAGAAATCGCTCTGGGAACTCTTCTACTACCATGTAGGAATCAAAGCAATTGAACCAATATATATTCGGATACTGGAGATGTATATCCATAAAGGAAATTTCTTTGACGTATTCGGGATTTTGCTCCTCTTCATTCAAAGGGAGATTATTCGACCGCTTAATAGATTGAATAGATGAGTCAGGTCCCAATTTTGGATTATCTTCACGGTTCGGATTATCTTCACGGTTCGGATTATCTTCACGGTTCGGATTATCTTCACGGTTCGGATTATCTTCACGGTAGAGAAAAAAATCTTTAATTTGATTATTTGACAATTTATTGGGCTCCTTTATTATACCGTAAATGGTGTAAAGCCTCCGCGCCGGTTCTTTTGTCGGCAACAAGCTGCTACGTGAGGAAGGGGTGTTAGGATCTGGCTGGAACAGAAGCACGGGGTCCCAGATGAAGCGCAACCCGAAGGGTCGAGTCGTCTCATGGAATCGATTAAAGTGTGTTTCATATTCATTAGATGAGTCGCCGGATATTCCCAATTCTAGAAATTGCTCGCGTAACAACATATTATCCAACTGGTTTTCCATTCTTTCAATAAATTGTTCTCTCAAATGAATCGGATATTTTTCAAAACTAAATAGATATCCGCTTTTCTCACACGATTTACTTTTGTCACCCTTAATCCTATTGAATTCAAAATCTTTTTGGGGTATATAATTATAATTTTGGTAGAGGAGAATTAAATTATACAAATGATTGGGTTCAGATAATACCCTCGCCAACTCAAAAGCCCCGCCTCGCAGGAAACGGAGACGCCAAGCCTTATGGGACCAAGTGATCTCACGCGACAATCCCATCAGACCTGAGTTTATTAGTTTGGGTGATTGTTGCAGTTCGAAGTCGGTTCGACTGCTAAATCCCACCCTTCTCACAAATCGAGAAGAACGGCTTGTAGAGGTTACATCTAAACAAGACTTGGGTTTATCAATAGGAACGGAAAAGGAAAAACTGTTGCTGTGTTGACCTTCGTCTTTACAAATCCCCGAACATGGGAAATTAGTCGATAGGTTTTCTAGTACACCGCAAGCTAGGTTCAAGTCATTCTCTACGAGTTTGTCGATAACAATGAAATTCTCTTTCTCTCTCATATCCATTTGGAGCGAATCGCGAGCTACTAATCCAGCTAGTATCCCTAGGGTATGCGAAAATAGAGTTAATTCATTAAATGTTGACTTAGTTATTGAAGGTTCCACATACCAGTTAGACAAATAATAAAATCGCACCTTTAACTCGTTACGACCAAGATCTGTGAGATAAGTATTTGTCAAACTCTTCTTCGAAGTAGCTTCCGCTATCTCGTAGGAAAAAATATCCCATCCGGGACCGGATTCTATCCCATTGCTCATATCACTAGCAGTCGAATGTTGTCTATGCAAAGCTAATTCAATTGCGTTGCTACATATAATCTTACTTCTTTTGGAAGTACCTATCAATAATGCCTCGTTAGCGAGAAAGAATAAATCTCGTCTACTATAACCCGTAGTTCCAGACCCAATACCTTCAATAATAGTAAGGGGCGGATTAGCCTCCATTTTGCAACCTTTGATACGTAATAGGATTGATAATTCTTTATGACGTTGATACCCGTTGGATTTTCGAAAATTTATTAATTAGTTTAACCGGTTCGAAGCTATTGGAGCTGGATCTATCCTCGCAGGTACGTGAGTCGTAGCGATAACAACACTGTTGGAATTACCGCGCCTGTCACCAATACTTTTCAATATTTCGCAAAGTAAGAATTTGGGCTCAGCTTCTAGCTTATGATACGAACGAATAATATTCAATTCATGAATATCTTGAATCCATAGTGTACAAGGAGACATCTCTTTTGCCATTTTAAAAACGAGAATTATTCGATGTACGCTTTCTTTCGAAATGAAAGTTCCACGTGGATTATTATAAAAGGCTTCGTTGTATATCATCTTTTTCATTGGTAGTTTCACCACTGGAGAGTAGGAATCGAATGCTAAATCTCTAATAATGGAAGATCGGCCAGTTTCTATGGGTCCTACTAGTAAAATCCCTTTAGATGGGAATAATCCCGATTGATATGAGATAGGCATGTCATGACATGGCATATTTAGTAGACTGCCTACTCGTCTCGTTGTTGCTGAAAGTAAAATATTTCTCTCGGGTGCGAAAAAAGCCCACTTCTCCGCAGGATCCAACTTACGGATCTTATGACTCGATAGATCATTTTGCCATACTTGAAGTAAGTTTGCTAAAACATTAGATCTTTCTTGGATATAAGGTTCGTGAGAAATATTGTTGCCCAATAGATCATAATTGGAATTCAATTTCAACACATACCTATAAAGATTATTCTTCGTCACTAAATGTTCAGTCAGTGGTTCTTTCTTATCATCTAGGATATCGGAACTATCTCTATGAAATATCCATGAATCAAGTTCATTTTTAACAAATACGAAAAAGAATATATTATTTATATAATTCAACAATCTATTCAAAGAATAGATTAATAGATCTCTCGTTGACATGTAGCTTGTCGAAGGGGAATACATTACCTCTTTTAAATAGGATCGACACGTTGGATCTGTCAAAAATTCAATAGTATTGAAACGTTTCCATAAATGAAAGGAATTGAAACCCGAAACAGCAGACAAAGGGTGTTTGAATAATGCAAGAACGGTGAATACTGAAAGAATAAAGTAATAGAAGATAGACCTATTGGGAAATTGAGATATTGGCCATCCTCCCGAATGTAAAAGCTCGGCTTTATCAGGAATTTCTTCGAGAATAAGAAGACTTGTCTCGGATACTATAGTATTGATAGAATCGTTGTCGAATCTCAATCCTAGGCTTTGCATTCTTTGGAGTAAATAGGCTTTCGCGCCATCTACTACATCCTCAGCAATTACTTTAGAAATCCTACTAAAATCATGAGTTAAGTCATAACTTATTTTAAGTACTATTTCTGGATATGTTTCTCTAATCAGATCGTAGAAGTATCTCCACCAGGTGGGGGTAAAAAACCAAGGTATATAATCTAGGAATAAGCTCCATTTTTCACCGATATTGTTTTTCCAAAAGATCCAAGAGATCTTATATCTAGTCAAATCTTTGAATAATTCATTGAAATTAATAAAATGGGATGAGCGAGTAGCCTCTTTCCGTATAAATTGATCCGCGAAGTCCGTATCTTCGTGCGCAACCTCCTTTACAATCGATTCTGCTAGAGATCTCGGTGTTACATCGTCGCATAATGGGAGTCTTAGCGACCAATAAGATGTTTTCATTTCCTCCGGTTCCCAAAAATACCTAATAGACAAATTCTTTTGATAGACCCGATCCAATAGCAGATTCTTTGAGCGATATCGGGGTCGTCGATCTGACCATGAACCGGAGTTTTTTGACATCTCCTCCAAAGACACTCTATCGCTACTGCACAAATAGAAAAATGACTCTATCGTTTCACGAGGAGATGAGTTCAAACTCGCCAGTAACCTCTTCAGATCCGAAATAGAATAGGAAAGTCCATCTGAATGAGTTACCAATGCTGTCGATTTATGCAGATTAAACAAAAGAAGTTGAATTGGTTCCCCTGCTGCTTGTTTCGAGAAATTGGATGACAACGAATCCGACAGTTGGGGATGAATAAATGATATGATTTTGGATGAGATAGCTTCATCTTCGGAGCCCGCATAGAAGTTTTCTAAGACGTCGAGATAACTACTGTTGCATCTCCCAATAAAAAAAGGATTTCTTCTCATTTTCGGGATAAAGTTGCTTCCGGCACAGTTCCGTATAGGTGAATCGTCTAGAAAGTTTAGTTTATTAACCTGATCATAAATGTATCTCGAAGTATTTCCACCAATATCTCTAGCTGAACCTCCCCCCCGGTTTAAATCATGCAGAAACAGATTCCAGAATTGCTTCCCTGTAATGGAAAGAGCATTGCTTGAAAATCCTGCTCGGATGGGTTCGATGCGGGGCAACCCGATAGAAGTAGGATTCACTGCAGGTTCCAGCTCGGTCGAAGAGCCTACCGATTTCTCACTCACTAACAGCTTGGATTCAATAAATAAACTCTTCTCTCTTTCAAGAATTGTTTTGAGCAAAAGCATCTTTTCGTTACTTGAATACTGCAAGTAATATAATAAAGAATTATAGATCATGAGATCTATCTTGTTGAATTCCTCGAGACCGACAGTTAGATCAGTGAACTTATTCAATCTTTCAATGCAATAATCAATGGTATATATCAAAGCTTTCTGGCAAGTAGGCTTAGCAACAATCACTTTATAAAGAAAAAAAACAGTGAGAAATCGATGAAAATCTTTTCCGTTCTGTTGATTCTTATTACCGAGACTGACACTACTATTACTTAGGAATTTGTTTCTTATTATTGATACACGGCAAATTGATTTATCCAAATCATATTTTAATACTTTCCCGACAGGGGAAAGAGACGAATCCCCGATCGTATTGAGCCAGCTATGCGCGTTTGACTGAACATTTTTACACTTATCAATCTGATTGGTACTATATTCGTTCAATAGGCGCTCTACGTTATCTTTCCATTTTAACATCATTTATTCAGTTGCAATTCTTGTTACATCGGCGTACTCCCCGCTCCTCGTCCAGACAGCTAATCTATATTTGATTTGGAAGAGATATTGAGTAGATAATGCGCAGAAATAGTCATAGAAAAGAAACATGTATGTTGAGTAGAGAGATATGATTCTATTTCTTCCATACAATCTAACTAAAGAATATATTGAATGTATGTGACCTTTTTCTTTCAATTAGTTTAAAAAAGTAGTATTTTCACTTCGATTACTTATCTTTCTTTTTCTAGGTATACCTAAAGGTATTTGAAAATAGTTTGGGATAATCTCATCGAGGTTGAGGCGTCTGCCACCCGCTAGCCCAAGTCTTTTGCCATATATTCCAGTAAGCGATATGTCACCCCTCGTTTTCAACGGAAACCCTTTCCCAGATTTAACGCTATTACTGACGTCAATAGCTATTGCTCCATTAAAAATCAGATTTGATCTCTCAATTATCGATAGAAATTTGGTGAGTCGATTTATTACTTCATTTTTTCTTTGTGAATAAGTGTGTAGGATGGGAAATCCTTCTCCATTTCTGTCACAATCTAATCCGGATATGCAGTCACGAAACGGCATCATCTTTTCACAAAACGTGAATGAAGACAAGTTGGAAAAAGCTTCTTGCTCAAAATGAAACCCCGATGTATCCCCCCGGTGATCTGCTGAATACCCGGATTCAAGTGACGCCCTGTCATGGGAGTTTAATACTGCGGGACCCAATGAGTCGTTTCCCAATTGTGTCGCTTGTAATCGATTCAGATCTCGCTTGTTGCGATTTTCCCAAAAGAATAACGAATCAAAATTACTTTGGTTGTTTTTAAAAACTAATAAATATTTATAGAATTTGAAAAACCCACTTGAATTTTGTAAACACTTATCCCCACAAAACCTAAAGAAAACTTGAATCCCCTCGGTCTCATCCTTGTTGGATATATCAAGGAGTGAATCCCTCACTATGCATGCCTTCCATCTACCGCAAATCAGATGAGTCATCGCATCATAACAAACTTGCTTCTCTTTTTTCGCTGAACCTGCAGAAATATCTTCGTTCAAACTTAAGTAGTGGGAAAAAAGTACTTCCCTCTTTCCATTCTTTTCAACAGATAAAGATCTTTCGAATCGGGGAAAGCAGTTGCAGGAAAAGTTACCAGAATTTTCTGCCTGCTCCTTGATCACTCCGTCACCCCCATTAATGATTTCCGCTACTATAAAACTTCTTCCGATCGACCTTTTGTCACTCAGACAATGCATAGATATTGGTATTGTTAACAACATCAGCATCTCCAAGTTGATGCCGCTATCTCCTTTTAGTGAATTACGCAGATTGCGTAAAAATAGTGAACTCAGAAATCACAAGTCAGAGAATCTGATAAAGGGTTCATAGTTGGAAGATGGACTAATGAAAAATCCTTTGAGATGTTGATTTTTCAATGATTTGAAGAAGTGGTCTAACAGACTGACTCCTAATAACTCTGAGATTTCAGATGAAAAATATGGACTTCCCGCTCTTTGTTTTGCCATCTTTTTTACCTTTCTTTCTCTTTTCACATTAATTCTACGCGATAGACACTTTCTATTTCCCACATTTATTATACCAATAATTTTGGTAAATTCAAGATGGGATGAGAGAGAGATTTCAAACGAAATAGTGATTTCTGTGAAGAGTCGTATCCAAAACTGTAATTAGATCGGGAATTCTCAACTGTTATTGTCGAAGAGACTTACACATATTTTAACCAGCGGCCGTAATCATTCTTCTTTGTCCCATAGCAGAGCGATAGGATTGAATTACCCAATTGGATGGGCGAACGACGGGGATTGAACCCGCGCGTGATGGATCCACAATCCATTGCCTTGATCCACTTGGCTACGTCCGCCCCCTCTGTTGATTTAGCTGGCCCCCCCCCCTGCCGGACGGGAACGAAATCTATCTGTTAAGAAAGCTAGATAGGTTCTTCGATTGATAGACATACATATTAACTGTATGTATATAACAAGACAATAGGGAATATTTGAAATGAGGAATACACTCTCAATCCTTTTATACAAATGGGGTGATGGATTGCGATCATTCCGCAAATCGGAGTAGATTACGAAGTAATTTAGTAAATCCCAGAGGGATATTCCAAATGCTTTTCAAAATTCAAGGTTAGATACTTAGAGTCATAAAATTGTGACAAGCTGTTATCCTCTTTTCCATACGTTCTATCGCACAAACCTTTACTTCATTGGACACCAAATCTCCCCCTCTGAAGGTGAGAGATCTGGTATCCACTTGTGCTGCATAACCAGACGGATATTAACCGTTTATAGAAGGAGCTTCAACGGAAGCCAAGTCTAGAGGGAAGTTATGAGCATTACGTTCATGCATGACTTCCATACCTAGGTTAGCACGGTTTATGATATCAGCCCAGGTGTTTATAACGCGACCTTGGCTGTCAACCACGGATTGGTTGAAATTGAAACCATTCAGGTTGAAAGCCATGGTGCTAATTCCTAAAGCGGTGAACCAGATACCTACTACAGGCCAAGCAGCTAAAAAGAAGTGTAGAGAACGAGAATTGTTGAAGCTAGCATATTGGAAGATCAGACGACCAAAGTAGCCATGAGCAGCTACGATATTGTAGGTCTCTTCTTCTTGACCGAACTTATAACCTGCATTAGCAGACTCATTCTCAGTTGTTTCTCTGATCAAACTAGAAGTTACCAAAGAACCATGCATAGCACTGAATAGAGAGCCGCCGAATACGCCAGCTACACCCAACATGTGGAAGGGATGCATAAGGATATTGTGCTCAGCCTGGAAGACGATCATGAAGTTGAAAGTACCAGAAATGCCTAGAGGCATACCGTCAGAGAAACTTCCTTGACCAATTGGGTAGATCAAGAAAACGGCGGCAGCAGCTGCGACAGGAGCTGAGTATGCAACAGCAATCCAAGGACGCATACCTAAACGGAAGCTTAGTTCCCATTCGCGACCCATGTAGCAAGCTACACCAAGTAGGAAGTGAAGAACGATAAGTTCGTAAGGGCCACCATTGTAAAGCCATTCATCGACAGAAGCTGCTTCCCAGATTGGGTAGAAATGTAATCCAATAGCTGCAGAAGTAGGGATGATAGCACCAGAGATAATGTTGTTACCGTATAACAAAGAACCAGAAACGGGTTCGCGAATACCATCAATATCTACAGGAGGAGCTGCGACAAAAGCAATGATGAATACAGAGGTTGCGGTTAGCAAGGTAGGAATCATCAAGACACCGAACCATCCGATGTAAAGACGGTTTTCGGTGCTGGTGATCCAGTCGCAGAAGCGACCCCATAAGCTTGCGCTTTCGCGTCGTTCTAAAGTTGCGGTCATGATAATTTTTGGTTTCCAAGAAATAATTAGTGATTCCCCAGGCTAGTAAGCCTGTTAATCTGTAATATATCACAGAAACCTATCTGTGTCAACCAAAATCCAATGAGTTCCCAAATCTATTGGATATCGGGGATTCTTCTCGATATCTAAAACAATCTTTATTCATCACTTTACAGCAAGGCTTTCCTTTTGAAAAAGGAAAATTAGATTTTCGCTCTATATTTTTGCTCTATGCGGTATCCGGTGCGCGCAGAAATCAAATTCAGTCTCTGAAAAACTGATAATGCGTCAAGCCTTTTTGCGAGACACTTCACAACTCTGGATTACCCCCCGAAAAACGCTTGATTTAATAGGAGTGTAATAATTAACGAGCTAGAATATAATAATTAACGAGCTAGAAAAGGAGGAGTTGTCAATCCCCACTTGTAGCTTAGACACCCGGTATTCGTCATTCATTCACGAACCACCCAACCGTTTAGTCGTAGTATTCTTTGATTCCCCGAAAGAGAGGTTGTGCCCCGGTTCCAATCCACAAATTTCCCGTTGTGGATTGGAACGAATTTGAAACTAACGAAAATGAGCGAAAGCTTTGTTCGCTTCCGCAACTTTATGAGTCTCCTCTTTCTTTCGTATGGCACTACCGGAATTCCTTGCGGCATCCATTGATTCATCGCTCAATCTTAAAGCCATACTTCGACCTGAGCGTTTTCGACACGCGATTAATGACCATCGGATAGCCGAAGCTTTTCCCTCTGCCGGTACTACTTCAACGGGGACTCGATAAGTTGATCCACCTACACGTTTGGTTTCTGTTACTACATCGGGAGTTACCTTGCGCACTGCTTGTCGCAGAATAGACAGTGGGTTCTTATTTGTCCTTTACCTAATCCGCTTCATAGCCTGGTGGAAAATCTGATAAGCCAGTGATTTTTTGCCATTTTTCAGAATATGATCAACTAGCATATTTACTAATCGATTACGATAAATTGGATCTGATTCGATATTTCTCTTTCTGTTCACTACACTGCTCCGATGTAACGCGAGTTTACAAATATAAATCTGTCAGATTTGAATCAATTCTTTTATTTCAATTGTATCTTAAGCTACTATTTTGGCTTTTTCACCCCATATTGTAGGGTGGATCCACCGATTAGTCGGGGATCTCCCTCCAAACTGCACGTGCGACTTTCATCGAATACAGCTTTCCACATGATTGAATAGAAACTATTCAAAAGATTTTGAACCATTTCTTTATCTAAGGTGCAAATCATATTTACCCATGGCACATTGGGTATCCGTTTTTTCCTATTCCACGGATAGGATAAGTCAAAGTCTTCTAGACATACAAGGAAAAAAAATCTTGCAATTCAGTTGTCTTACTAGTAATGTCCGTAGGTTTCTCAATCCAATCAGTGGATGTGCATAAAGCTTTCACCGAATCTACGTAGTCGTAATCTAAACCTGTTCCAAGAGGGAGAGACGTCCTAACATTTTCCAAGTGAGAGTTCAGGTCAAACTCAATTTGCTGGAATAGAACACCTTAGACACCAAGTTGTTTCATAGAAATAGATAGATAATAAGAGATTTCTATCAATCTCTGTAGTAGCAGGCTTCAGTCCCCTGGCAATGCTGGGTCGGCTACACATTTAACATATCAGAACAACTGATACGGAATCATTGCAATGATACAAGTTATGACAATGTTCTGCAACGCACTAGAACGCCCTTTTTTACGATCCTTCACCCCTACAGCATCTAAAGTTCCTCTAACAATGTGATACCTAACGCCGGGTAGGTCTTTGACCCTCCCGCCTCTTACGAGGACCACCGAATGTTCCTGCAAATTATGGCCAATACCTGGTATGTAAGCCGTTACCTCAAACTTGGAGGTTAGTCGAACTCTCGCGACTTTACGTAGGGCAGAGTTGGGTTTTTTTGGTGTAGTCGTGGAATAGTCGACAGCTCTAATGTCACTATACAGAACCGTACGTGAGATTCTCACCTCATACGGCTCCTCGTCATTCAATTACTCCTGGTGGGAAGAAAAGAAGCCCAAAAATTCTCCCAATTGTTTTCAACTAAAAACGCAAAAGAGTTTACAAAAGAAAAAAGAAAGAAAGAAATCCTCTTCAATCCATTTATAAGACTTCGGCTTTGCGCCCTACTCATTCCCCAGATCCCTCAACCCAGGTAGAAAGATGAGAAATCTATCAAATTGATAGGTATATTTGTTAACGAATTCCTAGTTTTCGTGCAAGTACTATGATGCGGATTGAGTATGGAGAAGATTGACGAGTCGGTATCGGCTTATCCGCATCATTAATCATTTTTTGATAAGGAATTCGTTTTGAAATGAAGACAGTTTTGATATATCACTCTCGTTCTTTATTTCGTTTCGACGAGGCTACCTGAAGAGGATCCGGCAACCTAACGCTAACGAAGTATTCTAATCATTAGGTGAGCCAAAATCTTGAAT